TTCTGAATTCAATGGTTTCAATAAAGCCCCTATAGTAGTTTGTCTTGGACGAGATCTAGAACTACCCTCAACGGTTTGTGTAGCCATAAATCCGATTGTATTCATTGAGATCTGTTGACTTTGTATACCATTCCGTTGTAAATAAAGGATCTTATAAGAGATCCATTGTGGTCTTGAAATTATATAAGAATAATGGAAACTGCAACCCTAGTTGCCATCTTTATATCTGGTTTACTTATAAGTTTTACTGGGTACGCTTTGTATACCGCTTTTGGGCAACCCTCTCAACAACTAAGAGATCCATTCGAGGAACACGGGGATTAGTTGAAGTAATGAGCCAACCAACATTGGTAGGCTCATTACTTCAATTCAATGGAGATAATGAAAAATCATTTAATCTTTTTAGTTGGAACTTTCGGTGGTTCTCTAAAAAAAATAGCGAAAAAGATTATCCCTAGAGTCGAGACTAATAGAAATGTATAAACCAATGCTTCCATAGATTCGTCGTGGTTTACAATTATAGCTTCCATACCTGTTTATATGGGATTATCTACCCAATAAAAAAAAGGCACTGATTCAAATAAAAATTTATCGGGTATCAGAGTTAAAATTAAAAAAAAGAAAAAAAGGCGAAAAATACGAAAGCAATGTTGTATCAGTATCAGACTGTTTGTCTTTTTGTAGTTGGATCGCCAAGTTTTTGGAATGCTCCAAATTCTACTTGAGCATCCAAATCTGGGTCAATACCAGCAAAAACATCTCTGAACAAGGTTCTAGACCCATGCCAGATGTGTCCGAAGAAGAAGAGTAGGGCAAAGGAAGCATGTCCAAAAGTAAACCAACCCCTTGGACTACTACGAAAAACACCATCAGATTTCAAAGTAGCACGATCTAATTCAAAAATTTCACCCAATTGAGCACGTCTAGCATATTTTTTCACAGTAGCAGGATCACTATAACTGACCCCATTGAGTTCGCCCCCATAAAACTCAACAGTTACACCTACTTGTTCCACGCTATACTTTGATTCTGCTCTTCTAAAAGGAACGTCAGCTCGAACAATTCCGTCGCCATCTATCAAAACAACAGGAAATGTTTCAAAAAAGGTAGGCATACGACGTACAAAGAGTTCGCGCCCTTCTTTATCTCGAAATATAGGGTGTCCTAACCATCCAACAGCTATTCCATCTCCGTTATCCATTGAGCCTGCTCTGAATAATCCTCCTTTTGCCGGATTATTGCCAATATAATCATAAAATGCTAATTTCTCAGGAATTTTAGCCCAAGCTTCTGATAAACTTTGATTTTCGCCTAGTCCAGCACTAACTCTTCGATATATTTCTTGCTGAAAGTATCCCTGATCCCATTGATAACGAGTGGGACCAAATAATTCGATCGGGGTAGTTGCGGAACCATACCACATAGTTCCGGCAACAACAAAAGCTGCAAAAAAGACAGCAGCGATACTGCTGGAAAGGACAGTTTCAATATTCCCCATACGTAATCCTTTGTATAGACGTTGGGGCGGGCGGACACTAAGATGGAATAGGCCTGCTAATATACCCAATGTCCCTGCTGCAATATGATGAGAGGCGATTCCTCCCGGAACAAAAGGATCAAAACCTTCTACGCCCCATGCTGGATTTACAGATTGTACTTTTCCGGTTAGTCCATACGGATCGGACACCCATATTCCAGGACCATACAAGCCTGTTACATGAAACGCGCCAAAACCAAAACAAGCTACCCCGGAAAGAAATAGATGAATTCCAAAAATCTTAGGCAAATCCAAAGAAGGTTTTCCTGTACGTTCATCAGAAAATATTTCTAAGTCCCAATAAACCCAATGCCAAATAGCTGCCAAAAAGCACAAACCAGAAAACACAATATGTGCTCCGGCTACACCTTCGTAACTCCAAATACCAGGATCTGTTATAGTCCCTCCTGTAATACTCCAACCGCCCCATGAATTGGTTATTCCTAAACGAGTCATGAAAGGTATAACAAACATACCCTGTCTCCACATTGGATCAAGAACGGGGTCAGAGGGATCAAAAACTGCTAACTCATATAGAGCCATCGAACCGGCCCAACCAGCAACTAAAGCTGTATGCATTATATGGACAGAAATCAACCGACCAGGATCATTCAATACAACAGTATGAACACGATACCAAGGCAAACCCATGGAAATACCCCTTTATCAAAGAAAAATAGACACTATGTAACTTTATTGCATTGGAAAAGATTCTGGCTATGGAATGAACCCCCTTGTTCCGAAATAACCCATGGAACAATTATTAATCTGAATTCTATTCTGTTGGTAATAATGGAAAATTTATATTTGTAGGAAGAAAGAGAAGCAGATCTATTCTATACCCGATAAGTACCAATACGCAATGGGGAGGTTGATACTCTTTTATATGAGTGCAGGCCTTCATACTTGTTCATCATTGTAAGGCTATATTCATAAAAATTTTCTTTTATTCATTTTGTCTCCTTTTATGAACTTTTCTAATCTATTCAAAAAATATCATAAAGGTTGATATTATGAAGACAATAACCCCATTCTTTATTACGTTTCCACATCAAAGTGAAATAGAGTACTTAATTCTTTTTTATTTTAGTTAATGCCTATTGGTGTTCCAAAAGTACCCTTCCGAAGTCCTGGAGAGGAAGATGCATCTTGGGTTGACGTATAGTGCGACTTGTCAGATCGATTGGGTCATATGGGATTTCCCCGTTCTCTCTACCGATCGAGATATCCTTCCCTTCGCCCAAAAAATATATATTGAATCATGAAAAATTTGGAGCGTGAAGTGCAATCAGATTAATTTTTGAGTTTTAGGGGAATTCATATTCTAAAATTAGAATAATTTATGGTTGGCTTGGTTGGACCAATAAATTGAAGTATCCAGGCTCCGTTTTTAAAAATCCCAATTGATAATAAATATATCAATGATTCTTGCTTATATGCTAAATTCTTTCTTATTACTATTTAAATTATAAAGAGAATAGATATAAGTAAAGATATCAACCTGAATCATTCAAATAGAAAAAGATGATGAATACGTTAAATACTAAATTTGGCTGAAAGACATGCAAATGAATTCAAGAGTAAAAATGTGGTATTATAAGTATTTGTCCTATATGTACAAATCGAAATCGGTCCGATTTTTACCCGGAGTAGAGCAGAAACCTAAAATAATTAAATAGGCCCATTCAAGAACAAGAAAATGACATCGGGATTTGGATTTTATCTCGATGAAAAACTACATCAATGAGAAGTTAGTTCGATAAGTTTAGTGAATTCTTTTTTCTTATACTATTTATTATTACTAGAATTTTAAAATAGAATAAAAATCCCTTTCATTATCGTTAGAAGTTATAAATAGAAATAACTGCTATGAAAAAAGAAAGAGGGACGGAATCTACACATTGATTTTTTTCATTTTAACATTTTATTTTGAACCGTATGCATCAAAAGATGCCTGTACGGTTCTTAAGGGATACAAATTAACCCTAATCAACCGACTTTATCGAGAAAGATTACTTTTTTTAGGCCAAGAGGTTGATAGCGAGATCTCAAATCAACTTATTGGTCTTATGGTATATCTCAGTATAGAGAATGATACCGAGGATTTGTATTTGTTTATAAATTCTCCTGGCGGATGGGTAATACCTGGAGTAGCTATTTATGATACTATGCAATTTGTGCGACCCGATGTACATACAATATGCATGGGATTAGCCGCTTCAATGGGATCTTTTATTCTGGTCGGAGGAGAAATTACCAAACGTTTAGCATTCCCTCACGCTTGGCGCCAATGAGTTTTTTATTTGAGAAAAAAAAGAAGACTATGCCTTCGCTTCGCCATATCAAATATGAAATGAGTATTAAGTAATAATAGCATGGCACTTTGAATTCGATATGATAAAATTTTGTATTTTTTTTTTTCAAAAAATTAGATTATGTATCGAGAGAGTAGTATGAGATTAAAGGGTATTTCTGATTTGATTTATCAGGAGTCCGTTTCAGCGTCACAAACTTTTTGTTTTCATACCAAAAGGCTCTTCCTTTTAAATTGATGTTTGAAAGAGTCAAACAAAATTCTTTTTTCTTATTTGTTTTCGGATCAAAAAGAAACTTTGGGATTGCTGAATTACAGACGAGATTAATATATAAAGCAACGGAGCCATCATAGTATTTTTTAATTCCTACAAAAAAAAGAAGGGTGGTAATTGGATAATTTACTTAATCGGGATCTGATCGATCCCACTTTGCTCTTACCTCAATGGAAGAGACAAAGTAAATCCCATTGTAGAGCCGTATGCAATACGCAAAATATTATATGCACGTACGGTTGCTCAATTATATCCTTTTTTCTTTTTATTTTCTCTCGCATGCCTAATGAGGCGAAGAGAAAAGAATCGTTTTTATGTTCTATACATCAGGGTAATGATTCATCAACCTGCTAGTTCTTTTTATGAGGCACAAACAGGAGAATTTGTCCTGGAAGCGGAAGAACTATTGAAACTGCGTGAAACCCTCACAAGGGTTTATGTACAAAGAACGGGCAAACCCTTATGGGTTGTATCCGAAGATATGGAAAGGGATATTTTCATGTCAGCAACAGAAGCCCAAGCTCATGGAATTGTCGATCTTGTAGCGGTTGAATAACAATGAAAATGGTTAAATCCACGATTTGAGTTGAGAGTTTATTTTCTTATACTGGGTTTCATATTTTCATATTCTATTAAATTAATTCGATATGGTTCATAATCATCTGGTTAGGATTGATCTAAACCAGTCCATTATGTAATAAATGATTCAGCATGCCAACTATTAAACAACTTATTAGAAACGCAAGACAGCCAATCAGAAATGTCACGAAATCCCCCGCCCTGCGGGGGTGTCCTCAGCGCCGAGGAACATGTACTAGGGTGTATGTGTGACTCGTTCAGATTATGAGCTGGAACAAAAAACAAATAATTTTTCAGTATCAATAATCAATACCCAGTAAATAAACTAAAATGGAAGAACTCCAATCACTATCTAAAAAAAAAATCTACCATCTATTGGGTATGAAATTTATGGTTTCTCTTGGTGTAAATCCAATCAGCTCCATTTAAGATAAGAAGCAATATCCCATTGGTAGCAAATGTTATCCATTAAGCGGGATAAATCCTATTTCTTTGTCAAGCAAAAATATTATGCTCCCATTCTTGCAAAACAAAACGGACTAACAGGGTCAGCTATTCAGAGCTAACCTTCAAAATGAAATACCGTTACTGTATAGGGAGATCTCATTGTGAAAGACCTATTACTGGATAATTTATGGGTAGAGCCAAAGAGGTTGAACTGTACAAGTTACCAATAAGATTGACCAAATGAAGTAAAGAGCTCCGGTGTATAGAGAGGACCTTACCGTTTAATAAGTAACCATAGAAACGAAGGAACCCACTATTTCTTTATTCATCTGATACCTAATATCAATGAACTTTTTCGTTTTGAGCCTAGAAAAAGAAAAAATTGTGGCCAGGAAGGTTATAGTAGCAAAAGCCATTGGAATTTTTTTTTTATACATTGGAAAAATAAGTTTTGTTATTCATAGACCAGGAACGGAGAAAAGAATAACTCAAAGAAAAAAAAACTTGATTAGTTATTCAGAAAAGTTTAATTTATTAAATGACTAGAGTTAAACGCGGATATATAGCTCGAAGACGTAGAAAAAAAATTCGTTTATTTGCATCAAGCTTTCGAGGAGCTCATTCAAGACTTACTCGAACTATTGCTCAACAGAAAATAAGAGCTTTGGTTTCGGCTCATAGGGATAGAAATCGGCAAAAGCGAGATTTTCGTCGTTTGTGGATCACTCGGATAAACGCAGTAATTCGCGAGAGGGGTATATACTATAAGTATAGTGTTTTTATAAATGATCTGTACAAGAGAAAGTTGCTTCTTAATCGTAAAATACTTGCACAAATAGCTATATTAAATAGGAAATGTCTTCATATGATTTCCAATGAGATTCTAAAAAAAGAAGATTGGAAAGAATCTCCCGAAATGATTTAAAAAAGTTCCCCGGAGAATGAACTCCGGGAATATAAAGTAGAAATTAGTCTAATAAAATACGAGAATTTAGTCAGAAGCCCATTGAATTCATCAATTCAATAAAAAAATATGGATTCTCCATGATTTTTTTTTTAAGACACGACAGGATTCTAGGATTTTGCGATTTCGAAAAAACCATCCATTTGGATTGGAGTTCAGATTATAATTTATAATTGGGATTCAATTTAATAAATAGTAAGCCTATTTAATTTTGGTTCTAAAACCTGTAGTTCTGGCGATCGACTCGGCTCTTTCAAATTGTTTTTCATTATTAAGAAAAGGTAACAAAGATAAAATACGAGCTTGTTTTATAGCAATAGTAATTAATCGTTGTTGTTTCAAGGTCAATCTATTCACTCGCCTAGATAATATTTTTCCTTGTTCACTAATAAATCGACTAATTAAACTCATGTTTCTATAATCAATTTGATCCCCCGATCCAATCGGGGGCAAACGCCTACGAAATGATCGCTTAGATTTAAGAAAGGGTCGCTTGGATTTATCCATGGTTTTTTAGTTTATTTTTTATTTTATATTGATTTTTCTTCTTTAAATTCTTTTAAATTCTAATAAATAGAATTTAAATTATTTTTTGTTTATTTATATTTTATATATTAACTTACATATAGGGCTTCTTTAGAAGATATTTTCTATCTATATAATATAAATAATAAAAATATTTTTATTATCTATATTAATATTATTTTTTATCTTTCGACTAAATATTCAATTTTTTTTTTTATTTTTATCTAATTTAAATTATTTATAATTTATAGATAAAGATATCTAATAACCCATATTCGATTTCTATCGATATCTAGATCTATTACTATTAATTAGAGATAACATATATCTAATATAAATATATGTATAATATATATAAATTAGATATAGATATAGAAATTATATCAAGAATGTATGTTCGTTTGTCTTGTTCCTTCATAGATAAGCCTTCGTTCTAGTTTATTTATTTTTTTATTTCTCCATGAATTGTATGTTTATGACAATAGGCACAAAATTTTCTTAATTCCAATCGACTAGGCGTATTGTGTCGATTCTTCTGAGTAATATATCTGGAAATACCCCTTGATTTCTTATTAAGATTCTTTCGGACACAACTAGTACATTCCAAAATAACTCTAACTCGGACATCTTTACCCTTGGCCATGAACCTCCTTTGGATTTGTTATCGAAACAACTCTTATATTTTCGACCGGAAGCGAATAGAAAGGACAAAAAGGAATTTATAATAAAAAATACCAGAAAAAATATTTCGTTGTAAGCAATAGAGTAATAAAGAAATAGTAAATAACTCTAAATATTTATAACTAGATTTCGAATCACAGTGCACTATTTCAATTAAGTATCTTGTATGAGACGTTTGC